GTCGATCTTATTTGATTTCTCGCATACTGCCCTTCTACCTAATGGGTTTCGAAGAGAAAACTCTTTTCGAATCGAAATAGAAATGGATCCTGTTATGGTTCTTATATTATGACTTGTTTTATCTGTAGAAGACCGGAATAGCAATTCATTCCTATGCAACATCTAGGAACAAGAAGATTGAATCGGAAATATCGACAAATTCTTGCGGAGTCAAAAAAAAAAGATTCACTATTCAAATTTTAGCTCTATCTAGTTTTAATACCAGAATAGTGGATATAGCCTCTACTCAATGGGTCAGGTCCACTTACTTTTTCTTTTGTTAATTTCGAACTAGATTTGATTAGAATAATGTAAAATAGGACTCTATGATAATTCAAGAGACGACTTAGTATTATTCATTATAAAATAAATATATTATAATTATAATAAAAAAATCTAATAAACAAACGTTCAAAATTACGAACTCGAATTATTCGAACTCATAAGAATAATAACTTAATTAGGATTAGGATCAAATTATTAGGTTTTTTTATTAGTTTTCCTAAGAATATCTTTATTCTCCCATCCCAATATGAATACTAAAACAGGAGGGTTATAAAAACCCCGAAAGCCCCTTATCGGATTTGAACCGATGACTTACGCCTTACCATGGCGTTACTCTACCACTGAGTTAAACGGGCCCCTTTTATTCAATTCCTGACTGAGTCACTATACGAATAAACTAGATATATGTACATATATTCTATACATAAGTATATGCAATAGACTCATAGTGGGTTGTGGAATATTCCGCTTTTCTTTACCTAGTATAGTTAAAAAGAAAAGGTTTATTGATATCAACTGGTTTTAACTTTACAATGGCCCTCATTGATCTTTCATCGAATCATATGATCACGAGATTCTACCTGTTTCCTGAACCTAATTTCTTAGGTAAAAATTCTTAGATTACTTTTTTATTCCGGATTTCCATTTCTCTTTTTCAAATTTCCTAGTTTAGTGGGGAGATATAGATAGGTATATATCATTTTAACAAAGGTAAATCGATGAATGAAAAATGGACGAAATGAAGTGAAAACCTTTTATGAAAGACAAATTACTCCATGCGGGTATCTTAGCTTTCATATTCTTTTGCTTTTTCTATTTTATAGATAGAGATAGTATCTATAAAAAGAAAGGAATCTCACTTTCTAGATTTCTCGAATCAATAATCAATTCGAAATTTTTCTAATTTATATTTCTATAGACTCTATATAGATAAAATAGAATGTCGATTTGAATGAATGATTTATGTCTAGAAATGAGGAATCAATAAATTATATAGAATCATGAACGACAGAAAGATCCGTCAGATCTAGTCATATCATTCTATTATATTGACAATTTCGAAAAACTAGTCATATTATGAGCATAGTATGGGTCGGTCAGGAAAACATGCCCCCATCGTCTAGTGGTTCAGGACATCTCTCTTTCAAGGAGGCAGCGGGGATTCGACTTCCCCTGGGGGTAGGGTACTATGAAAGGAAGTTGATCATGGATTCTAAATAACCTTAGAAGTGATTGTTCCCGGGTCGATGCCCGAGCGGTTAATGGGGACGGACTGTAAATTCGTTGGCAATATGTCTACGCTGGTTCAAATCCAGCTCGGCCCAAAAATGCGCGGATCCACCATAAATGGATATAACCCAGTTCATTTGTTTTCTAGAAAGAACGAATACGCAGGAAAAAAGAAAACTTTCTAATACATCCCTACTTCGTTTTTTCTCATTTGTCCTTGAAAAACGGCCTCTCAAGCGATTTTATAATAAAACAACATGGATTACTAGTAATCCGTGTTGTTTTCACTAAGCATTCAAGGGATTCTCAATAAATATATCCGCGGATTTCTGTTACAACACGGTAATTCAAAATCGATAGGCTTTGACTGAAATCTAAATAATATGGATAAACTTTTTAGGGGGATTGTAGTTCAATTGGTAAGAGCACCGCCCTGTCAAGGCGGAAGCTGCGGGTTCGAGCCCCGTCAGTCCCGACGTATCCAATATATACTCAATCCATTCCTTCTTTTTCGGAGAAAGGGGTACAGGGAACAGAATTTCATTCCTAAACGTGCTCTTTAGTTATTTTTTAGCATTTATTATCAAAAAATTTGTTCTATTTCAATTTTAATTCAACTAGTAACAATTGGGGGGAGAGAGCTATATGTGAATTAGTAGAATTATTGGGAGCAGCATATTCAGAATTCCAGTAGATACTCTACTTCATTTTTTTGATTGCTCCTCATCCTTGTAATGTATAACAATACTATATGTTTATGTTTTTACTAGTTTTGTACTAACATTATAAACTGAATTAAACATAGTTACCCTGATAGAACCTATTTAGGTTAAACGCATCTTTTGGTTTCAATTGTGTGGAATCTTAATTACTAAAAAGAATCTCGTGCCACTGAGCAAGGGAATAAATCTTTTTTTTGCTTCGGTTCCAAAAAAAAAATAGTGAATTTTTTGAATATTAGATCTTTTGTACCAGGATTCATCTTTCTCACACTTCTTTGATTGCCAAGAAAACTAGATCAGTAAAAAAGAGTTTAGATGCCAGACCCCCGTTGTTCCGTTGTCATTTCACGTCGACGGGTTGCGTTGGTAAGCAAAAAGTGGACAAATAGGCAAAAAATACGGGATCGGATGATTGATGCTAGATTTATGGTATATTGTGGTATATAAAGTCAAGAAGAGAAAAACGGATAAGAAATCAAAAATTCTTGATTGGATCATTAATCCCATTTTTTATTCAGTATGAATAAAGGACCCTCCTGTGTTATACTATTCAATTCTTGACGATTAATCCATTTGATAGCTCAGATATTCTCAATTCATCATATTGATCTGATTCAATATCAGCGCGATGTAATTCATCTCATTGAATTTACCGGCGAAAGATTTATTCCTCATCTCTATGGGATTAAATCCCGAGTTATTGTGAAGTAAAAAAAAAAAACGAAATAATTATATTATGGAAGTAAACATTCTTGCATTTATTGCTACTGCACTGTTCATTCTAGTTCCTACTGCCTTTTTACTTATCATATATGTAAAAACCATAAGTCAAAATAATTAATTTGAATGAAACTTGTCTTCTTAGTTCTTCTTAATGATTGAATAAATAAAAGCTTGGCGTTTTGATTCTTAATGAAATGAGCGAACAACACTCAGCAGTATTCTCTGAGACCTGATAGTATGGTAGAAAGAAATATATTAATCTTTCTACCATACTATTTACCTTTTTACTCGTAGTGAAGTATAGAAAGTTGGATTCTTCGGATTGATTAATATTAATATAGATTAATGAAAATATTGATCTTCAGATATCATATATGTGATATGAATTAGGTATATGTAATCTTAATATTAACCTATTCTACGCTATTCTAATTCTTTGTTTCATCCATTTGATTTGTATTGATTCCAATCAAGCTCAAAAAAAAGACAACTCTTTTTTTAGTCTTCCCGACTCACTTCCAAGGCTTTTTCTAGTTTTTTTAGTTCAAATATGAACGATGAATCCTGATATAGATCGAAAGAATAAAATCAATGAAGTAAAAAGAAAAAAGGGGGGGAATCCATTCTTATTCATTGTCACTATATGCGGGAAAAGTTGGTTCGTTTATCAGTTTCGGAAAAATTTGGTTGGAATCTCTTTCTGTATCCCCTTTACTTTCGGACTACGAGCAGGAGAATCGTTAAAATATCTGTTTGATTGAAAAAAGGGTATTATTCATATAGTACATTACTATACCAGACCCGAATAAAATGGAACTTTCAAATAAAGATGTTTGAATTAAATAAAAAATGTAATAATTTAAAGCGCTTTACAGAACTATCTAGAAAACAATTGATAAGTTTGATTCATCAACTTAATTCGTAGTACTTAGAGTCCACTTCGTCCCCACACTACTAGTGAAAGGGAAAATGTAAAGACTACCATTAAAGCAGCCCAAGCAAGACTTATTATATCCATGTGAATGATGTCCCCTATCTCGATAAATATGAAGGAATTAGTCCATTATTGTTCACTAATAATAGTGGATCAATAGTGAACAGTCAAAAAGGATTCTGACCCAAGACTCTTGAGAAATCAATAAACTAAATACACTTCGAATAGATTTTTATATTATTTTTCTAGTCGAATAGTAGAAACAGGCAACATTAAGCCGACACAAAAGAGGCCTTGCTATTCTTAGCAGTAGTAAGGGAATATTATTCATTGAACACATCGATAAGAAAATCAATTGTTTATTTTGTTGACTTTCATAAGTAAGTAAAAGACATTTCCAATATGGAATGAAGATCAATCGTTCATACCTATCCTTTCTATGTGATTTCATTTTTACTATCTCCTGCTTGTCACTCTTGAACCAATCGGGGATAATTTTATTCTTGGCTAGAGTGCAAAAAAAAAGACTTTTTGCACTTTTTTAGAAAAAAGCCAATTACCCATTGATTCAATCTAATATTGATTGAATGCCTATGCATTTATAGACTTTCATGAGTCTGTCTCCAATGTATTTTCCTGCTCTTTTCACACCCACTAATAGAATCGGCTTGCCTGTCCGACTTAGTTCAATTTAAGCTAAAGACACTACATTGGATTGGGAGTCCTTCCAATTTTTTTTACACTAGAATCTTGACCCTTCGACGCAAGGATTTAAATCCTTTTGCGTCTGTGAAGGAATAATTCATTGCATTATATATCGGGCGAACATAATACGGAATTTTGAGTCTTGTGTTGATCAGGCGACACCCGGATTTGAACTGGGGAAAAAGGATTTGCAGTCCCCCGCCTTACCACTCGGCCATGCCGCCAAAATGAGAGAAACTAGAGACTAACATTTTTCTCCTCTGGAAGCTTACTCTACTTCTTTTTTTATTGTACTTCCTCCTTGAATTCCTTTTTTTCTTACTACCCTTCCTAAAATAACTTTTTTAATTGGATTTATACCT